AAAGAGAATTTCTATTCAATGCATGAAGTAGGATCATTTTATGATAATTCCCTATCGACAACATATCTAAATAAACATATCTAAATAATAGATATCTGTGTAACAATTTATGTTCTGGGGTTTACATATACTCATATGTTTTGTTATAATTGAAGTGTAGAAAGGTTTTTTGATTGAAAAAATAAATACTGATTGGTTCGGTCTCACTTTTTATTTTCTTATGGCATTAGGAAAACACAATTTGAAATTCAAATCCCAGAATCGTTCATGAATTCGAACTAAGGAGTCAATAGTTAATGGTTCCAATTTATTGGCTGAAAATACATAATGCTAAAAACATTCTCTCGCTTTTCTATTGAGCGATCAAATGTGTATTTTCAGATACTATACAATAAATTGAAGGGGGGGATCAAATCCAACCAAAAGGGGGTTTGGAAGAAAAGTATTTTTGTATCATTTTGGCGGCATGGCCGAGTGGTAAGGCGGGGGACTGCAAATCCTTTTTCCCCAGTTCAAATCCGGGTGTCGCCTGATTACCAAAAACTCGAAATCTCTTCTTCTTTTCTGTTCTTCTGATAGAACTCGAAGAAAGCTTCCTCCGTAGAAGCATAGGAAACGGGCTGTTGATACTTTGTTTGATTCTAAGTATGCGGTTTTCTAAAAGAAAAGATTGTGAAGCCCCGTTCGCATCTAGGATTCAAGGAAATATTCGAATCTACTGGTAGAGGGGTTATCAAGACTTCACGATTCCCTTATATTACTAAGGAAGTGGCTAATGACTGGATCTTGAATCAAATTGTAGAGCCTGGAAATTCAATTAATAGTTTGGGAAGGGCTCGGAAGTTGCTTTATATAAGACGGACTTGCGAGAATCTCTGAGTGCTCAGGTATCCAATCAATATTAGATTGGATGAATAATTGACTTTTCTAGAAAAGAGAGTCAAAAGAAATGCTTTCTTTTCGATAACGCCTACCCAAGCCCCCTGTTTCGGGGCGATAATCGGAAAGGGGGTACGGATTCGATCAAATGGGGAAATAGAGATCTGTAATAGATAGCGATTTCTCGTTTTTAGTGATTTCCCCCCTTCTGTTTTTACTTAGAAAGTAAACAAAACAAAAAAAGAGTAGACCTCATTATTCTTATTCCTACATGTTCCCATTTCCTTGAGATGTTACTATGTATTTTGCTTGTGTTTTTAATCTTTCCTGATTCGAAATCATAATCGATTTATTGGATTGCTTTCTCAATAGTGTTCGGCCAGAACCCCTTTTTGACTCCGCGGCATTGATTCCACTATTATTAGTGAGGAATAATGGAATAATTCCTTCGTATTTATAGAGATAGGGGACATAATGCACATGGATATAGTCAGTCTCGCTTGGGCTGCGTTAATGGTAGTCTTTACATTTTCCCTTTCACTCGTAGTGTGGGGAAGAAGTGGGCTCTAGAAGTACTACTAATTGAGTTCAGGAATCAAAAATTAAACCGTATCGATTGTTTTATAGATCGTTCGGCAACGCATTTGAAACTATTCTAACCTCAAATTCTTCCGAAATTTTCTATTTCAATCAACGGGAATGGGCTCTTACTATCTTTATAGATGGATACTGAGGAAGACGGACCCCCCTTTTTTTATTTCTTTCCCTCTTTACTCTTCAAAGAAGAAGTCGTTTTGTTACGTGTATACGCACTTTCTAGGAGAAATGATATAGGTATGGTGGTTGTCTAACGAGAGACTGGGCAATAATAAGATCTTGACTGGGGCGAGTCATGGGCATTTACCCTTTGTTTTCTAATTTTAGAAAGGCTTTTTTTGCTTTATCGACTAATTTCATATCAGGGTTTGGGCGTTAAAAACGGGCAAAGTTTCCCCTTCCTTATTAGTTAATAGTATGGTAGAAAGATGCATCTTTCTACCATACTATCTATCTCTTAGAAAACTGCTGATTATAGTGCGCTCGTTTCATTTAAGTTAAGACGTAAAATTGGAATCCTTTTCATTTGACTTCGTCAATTTTTGATAAGAACTCAGCCAAAATGATTAATTCATTTGAATTAATCATTTTGGCTGACTGTTTTTACGTAAATGATAAGCAGAAAGGCGGTAGGAACTAGAATGAATAGTGCAGTAGCAATAAATGCAAGAATATTTACTTCCATAATCTCATCGGTTTTTTTACTTCGCAATAACTCGGGATTTAATCCCCTAGAGATGATAAATCTTTCGGCTGTAAATTCAATGAATGAATTACCTCTCGATGATCTTGAATCGGATCAATATCATGAATAACAATATCTGATCTAGCAAATCAACCCGTCGTCAAGACTTGAATAGTATAACATAGGAGGTTCTTTTATCCATACCGAATCCAAATTTGGATTCCTGACTCAATCAATCCAAAATGCCTTTAGTTCTATTTCTCATCTGTTTCCTTGTTTTTTCTATAACCTGCCTTGCGTCTTCCTTGCACAATCGTCTGATAAAGGATCATCAGATTG